GATAAGTCTGGCATTCCCAGCCCACCAAGCAAAGCCGGTGGTTTCTTGGTCACGACCAGCTAAAACGAAAGTTCCATTAAAGAGCGTTTCCACGTGGTAGAACCTCCTCAGGGAATATAAGATTTTCATGAGGCTGATCCTGAGCTGCCATCCACGCACGAATACCCTCGTTTAAAAGAATATTTTTTGTGTAGAAAGTCTCAAATTCAGGATCTTCCGCTGCACGGATTTCCTGGGAAACGAAGTCGTAGGCACGTAGGTTCAGAGCCAGGCCAACTACGCCAATAGCACTCATCCATAAACCGGTGACGGGTACAAATAGCATAAAGAAATGTAACCAACGTTTATTGGAAAAAGCAACACCAAAGATTTGGGACCAAAAACGATTAGCAGTAACCATTGAATAAGTTTCTTCCGCTTGAGTTGGGTTAAACGCTCGGAAGGTATTTGCACCATCACCATCTTCGAATAGAGTGTTTTCTACGGTAGCCCCATGAATAGCGCATAACAGAGCCGCGCCTAATACTCCGGCAACTCCCATCATATGAAATGGGTTCAACGTCCAATTATGAAATCCTTGGAAGAAAAGGATGAATCGAAATATAGCTGCTACGCCAAAACTCGGTGCAAAGAACCAACCTGATTGTCCCAGTGGATAAATAAGGAATACGGAAACAAAAACAGCGATTGGACCAGAGAATGAAATTGCATTGTAAGGCCGCAATTGAACAGACCGAGCAAGTTCAAATTGACGTAACATGAAACCTATTAGTGCAAAAGCCCCATGGAGAGCAACAAAAGTCCACAGACCACCTAATTGACACCAACGAGTAAAATCCCCCTGTGCTTCCGGTCCCCATAGTAGCAACAAAGAGTGTGCTAAACTATTGGCAGGGGTGGAAACCGCCGCCGTTAAGAAATTGCAACCTTCCAAATAGGAACTAGCTAATCCATGGGTATACCAAGAAGTTACAAAAGTAGTCCCTGTAAACCAACCCCCTAAAGCGAAATAAGCACAAGGAAAGAGCAATAGGCCGGACCATCCTACAAAAACGAAACGGTCCCTTCGTAACCAGTCGTCCATAATATCAAATAGATCATTTTCTTCTTTTGTAACTCTACCAAGGGCTATAGTCATAGTGATCCTCCTATTTAATTACTTCAACCATTTCCGAGCACCTCATATTACTTCCAAGGCATATGATAGTTTGATTATCAGTGGACGATTTCTTTCTCGTTCAATGCCCTTTTTCAATGGTCTCGAAGATAGAAATTTTGCATTTATATCTATGGGGTCACAACCGAGGTCGTGGTAAATCAATGAATTTCATTGGATTCATTTTTATTATTCTTATCCTTTTCTTATACTCTTAATACTATAAGAAAAAATTCTTAATACTATAATATAAAATAAAGAAATAAACATTTTAATTTAGCATTATTTTATGATTCCTATTTCAATCAAAGTCTATCTTTTAAGGGAAAAATAACCCTCTTTTCTCATTCGCAGTCTATTGCATGGGTGGAAGAACAAAAATAGGATTCTGAAAAAAAAAAGAAAGATATTGAAAAGAAAAGTTGACTTTCGAAATTCCATTTTTATGTGTAACGGAAAAGAGTTGCGATTTCTTCTTATTCCTATAGAACGTGTAGTAACAAGAATATGAAATTATAAATAGCGAAAAATTCTTGCGCGGTCTAAGTCTAAGGAAATACAAAAAATCTGCTTATACAACAATTTCATCCACATCGATTTTATATATCAGAATAGCGGATAGAGGCATCATTCAAGGGGTCAGGTCTACTTACTTTATTTTTCTTTCCTATTTTATGTTGGGGTTGATAAGACTTTTTTTTTGCTTTGTTGATAAAAAAACAAGAATTTTCTGCTGTTTTTTATTAACATAAAGAATATAACTAAAATAAGAAAAAAGAATATAACTAAAATGGAATTGGCAATATAATTTTTATGTACTTTTGAAATGAAAAAAGGAAGAATTTTTTGTAATCGTTATTTCTTGTCTCTGTCATATCAGGAAAACCTTTGGATTTGGAACGGGGAGAGATGGCTGAGTGGACTAAAGCGGCGGATTGCTAATCCGTTGTACAATTTTTTTGTACCGAGGGTTCGAATCCCTCTCTTTCCGCCCCCTCGGATCAGTTGGGACTTTCGAATTGTAAGGAATTCTGACCCCCGGATTTTCTCGTAGATAAATTTCGAAATAAATCTAATTTGTATAAATCTAATTTGTAAGAAAAATTTCCAAAAATTTTGGATTTTTACTCCTCACGCCCAGGATTACGTCCTGGGTCATTAGATAAGAATCCAAAGATAAAGAGGGAAACAAAGAATATCACTACTGTATAAACAAAGAGTTTGAGAGTAAGCATTACATAATCTCCAAGATTTTTTTTTAAGAAATAGATTACCCGTTTTTCCTTACCGCACAGATCCACTAGGATCTTTTTTTTTTTGACACCTAAAAATGCAAAAATAAATTCTAAAAAAAAAAAAAAATTGCAAGAATTGATTTATAATAAGCAGTCTTATCAATATAAAAAAAAAGTTTAGGTATTGTGTGGGTACCTAAAGTAAAGGTACCTGCTCAACGTAGGTGCAGGGGGTAGAAAGGCTGATCCAAATTTATTGCTGCAGCTCTACATTCAATGTAGAAGAATTTGAATTTTAGAATCGAAAGTTCATAATATAAGACTTCTCGGCTCTTATTCATTTTTTTCATTTTTTTGGAATGAATACATCATTCAATTTGACAGACAGAACAGAATAGTAAAGATTTCATCGAAAACTTACAGCAGCTTGCCAAACAAACGCTAATAGAAAAAAGAGTACAGGTATGACAGGCATAATATCCACGATTGGGTTGAAAATGGCATAAGCTTCAGGTAATTTGGCGAAGAAAAAACTAGTCGGATAAAGAACAGAATTAAAACAGATACAGGTTAAACTAAGTATATTAGGCATAACAAACATTTCGTTCGTTCTTGTAGAGTAGATAATTGGATTTTGATTGAGTTATTTTTCTAAGGGAAAAAGGAAAAGAAAAGGTGGATTCAAAATCCTTTTTTCTTCGGACTTTTCCAAACACAAAATACCTCCTTGTATTCTCATTCTCAAATGAGAATGGAAGAAATTCGACTTTCATATAATATCTTAATAGAATTCCATGTAATGATCAATGCATTTTTAGGATTCTATATTATCCGCATGTTTAGAATCCTAGCAAGAAAATATCCCTCATTTTTTAGGTATTAGGTAATTGAAGTGGGGTTGACGAATAATATATACTAAAAATAGTGTTCATTAGTGTCACATAAAACGGAATGGGGCGTGGCCAAGCGGTAAGGCAGCGGGTTTTGGTCCCGTTATTCGGAGGTTCGAATCCTTCCGTCCCAGATTTTTTTTGATGAAACGAAAGATAGAATCGTATTGTGCCCTACACGACACAAAAGCTTATTAAAGAAAATAATTATTTCTTATGAACTCTTAGATTAGATGCATTTTTAAGGATTCCTTTTCTTTCTCAGAAAACAAAATCAAGTGTCAAGTCCAGTCAAATTGACTATTTTTATTTTCATTAAAAATTTTGGTCTGTCAGGCACATTCAGGATATACTCCTACTACTCGTTACTCAATATGTGCTTTGAATTTGTGTTTTGAAATTCGAACTTTTTAGATAAACTTTATGCTCCATATCCATGAAGTGGGAATTCTTACAGGATACATTTGATACCTAATGTGAAAAAAAAAAAAAGAGTGGTCCTTCTTTGGTTAAGCGAAAACGATCTCGATTTGGGATTCTTTAAATATCCCAAATGACCCATTCCGATAAGGATAAGGTAAGAACTATTTGTTGGATAGAATAGAATGGATTCAAAAAACAATTATACTTTTCTTATTTTTGATTTTTAGTTCTTTCTATTAGCTAAAAGAAGGAATACTATAAGTAAAAGTAAAGACCTGAATTTTACTTTACACTAATTTTTTTACTTCATTTTTTCTTTCTTTGGTTACTCCAGTCGAAGAAGTATGAAAAGTTTATAATTACTAAAAAACTACCAATCTTTTCATTGGCATAGTTTATTTGTTGGAGAAGAGTTGATCCTTCTCGTTTCAGGATTAATCATTTCGGGTTCTCTGTTGAGTATGGAAATTCAATAGTAAATAAGTCTTAAGCAAATTAGTTTATTCCTCTTTTTCAAACTATGTTTCATTCATATGATAGAATATGGGTTTAAAAAAATTGTATCTTTGCAGGGTCTTCCGCGATAATTTCTCCATAGATAGCAAGTTTGAATTAGTATACAAAACCAATGACTATTCATGATTCCATCAATATTGGATCAACTCTCGATACCACTTTGCAATGAAATTAGAGGAATGTTATGGTAAAACTTCGTTTAAAACGATGTGGTAGAAAGCAACGTGCGACTTGAAGGACATGATCGATTGTGGATTTTGCTATCCACCATTTTCCATAGTAATGAAAATGCTCTTGGCTCGACATAGTCTGTTCTATTTATCCCGAACCAATTTGCGCTGGGTTGTTTGTAAGTAAATAGTACACGATGGAGCTCGAGAAGACAGAATTTATTTTTTATCAAGGGAAAGAATCTAGGGTTAGTGAAAACTAATAAATTAGGCCAACTTTGTCAGTCTATCCTTAATACAGAAATTGAAAGGTTAAAATAAGAAAAAAGTCTTATTTTGGAAGAGTGGAAAACTTTTTTGATTAAAAGTCTATGAGAATCAATCGTTCATATTCGATTTCTAGAGAAGAGGAAAACGCTTTATTTTTATTGAAGGAAATAAAAAAAAAAAGAAAGGGTATGTTGCTACTCTTTTGAAAGAAAAAAGAATAAGAATTCCCGAAGTAATGTCTAAACCCAAGGATTTCACAAATCAAAGATAAAGGATTCCGGAACAAGTAAATATGATTTTCAATCGTCTCAACAATAGAATTAGATCAGAATAAGGAATAAAAGTAAATTTGTTCGAGATGAGATAAAGAAAAAAGTTTAGAGACGACTCAAAAAATTTCGAAGGGTTTCTCATTTGAAGTCTGTCAGTCAAAGTTAGCCAACTTGAGTCACGAGTATAAATGAAATTTGTTTTTTCTTCTATTTCTATAAGGAAATTAATGCAAGTCATAGTCTAATTTTTATATACTTGTATTATAGATAGAAATTCGAATCATTTTCGCGAGCCGTATGAGGAGAAAACCTCCTATACGTTTCTAGGGGGGGCATTGTTTATCTACATCTATCCCAATAAGCTGTCTATCGAATCGTTGCAATTGATGTTCGATCTCGAAGAGAAGGAAGAGATCTTCTAAAAGTTGGTTTTTATGATCCAATAAAGAATCAAACTTCTTTAAATGTTTCAGCTATTCTCTATTTCCTTGAAAAAGGTGCTCAACCGACAAGAACTGTTTATGATATTTTAAGGAAAGCGGAAATCTTTAAAGATAAAGAAAGAACTTTGAGTTAATTGAAGAACTCAAGTATTTAGCCACAATTTGCCTCTTTTTTAGTCCTATTTTTTTGCTGCATTTATGTCGTGCCAATTCAACAAAAGCCCTTATTTAATTTCCTTATTTGTATCTAATTGGTTTTCTTACCATTGTATTTCTATTGACAAAGGTCTATTGAACAGCTAGAATTTGTAGCTAGATAGGTCTCTTTATCGTCACTTCATATTAGGTATTTCTGTCTACACTTCGCTCAAATGAGGGGTTGCCCTCTTGCATGTACTCGCATAGAAGATTTTTCTATTTAAAGAGTTAAAGTTTCTATTTAAAGAGGTAAAGAAATAGAAATTGCTAAAAAATAACAATTTTGCTATTGTGATTGGGGCTGCCCCTTTTTTAACCTTAGTGAAATTTAACCGATTTGTTTATTTTGGTATTTTAGTGTTTTTAATGAGTGATAAAATCTTTCTTTTGATGTCTTGCTAATTTAATGTTTTGACGGGAGCGTCCGGTGTAATTTCATCGATTTTTAGATTTCGATCGTATCTAAGATCCTATTTTATCTGGGTTGCTAACTCAATGGTAGAGTACTCGGCTTTTAAGTGCGACTATGATCTTTTACACATTTGGATGAAGCAACAAATTCGTCCAGACTCTTGGTAGAGTCTAGAAGACCACGACTGATCCTCAAAGGTAATGAATGGAAAAAATAGCATGTCGTAATAAAATCAATTTTTTTTTTTTTTTTTAGGAATAAAAAAATTCCGATTTTCTGGGTCTAGTGAATAAATGGATAGAGCCTGGCTCTAATTCTGGTAAAATAAAAAGCAACGAGCTTAACTTCTTAATTGAAAGGATTCCCCGATCTAATTAGACGTTAAAAATGGATTAGTGCCTATTGCGGGGAAAGGTTGGGTTTTCCTATCAGTGGACCCTTTAATTTTTTTAGGAATCCTAATTATTCTTGAATTATTCTTGATTATGGATTGAAAAGGGATGTTATGAATTGAATGTGTAAAAGAAGCAGTATATTGATAACGAAACTGTATTCCAAAGTCAAAAGAGCGATTGGCCTGCAAAAATAAAAGATTTGTTCTTTTTTGTTTTGGAATTAGAACAAACATAAACTAATTAGATAGAAAAGGACCAGAAAAAGATCTATGGATTACACTCCCTTTCTTCCCAGGGTTTGTTTTAAAAAATGTAACACCCTGTTCTGACCATATTGCACTATGTATTTGATAAATCGAGAAATACTTTTTTTCTCTGATTCAAGTATAAATACAAATGGAAAAATTCGAAGGGTATTCAGAAAAACAAAAATCTCGTCAACAATACTTCGTTTACCCACTTCTCTTTCAGGAATATATTTATGCGTTTGCCCATGATTGTGGAAAAGCTGATTCGGAACCTGTAGAAATTTTTGGTTGTAATAACAAGAAATTTAGTTCACTACTTGTGAAACGTTTAATTATTCGAATGTATCAGCAGAATTTTTGGATTAATTCGGTTAATCATCCTAACCAAGATCGATTGTTGGATCATAGCAATCATTTTTATTTGGAGTTTTATTCTCAGATTCTATCAGAGGGGTTTGCAATCGTTGTAGAAATCCCATTCTCGCTAAGAGAACTATCTTGTCCAGAAGAAAAAGCTTGTCCGGAAGAAAAAGAAATACCAAAGTTTCAAAATTTACAATCTATTCATTCAATATTTCCCTTTTTAGAAGACAAATTTTTGCATTTACCTTATCTATCACATATAGAGATACTCTATCCTATCCATTTTGAAATCTTGGTTCAAATCCTTGACTACCGGATCAAAGATGTTTCATCTTTGCATTTATTGCGATTCTTTCTCAACTATTATTCGAATTGGAATAGTCTTATTACTTCAATGAAATCCATTTTTCTTTTTTCAAAAGAAAATAAAAGACTATTTAGATTCCTATATAACTCTTATGTATCTGAATATGAATTTTTCTTGTTGTTTCTTCGTAAACAATCTTCTT